TTATTCTCGTCCAATTAATCAAGTCTTCAAAAGATCTATCATATTTTGATGGAGTAAATGATTTGATCAATGAATATTCGATTCGTTTTTCAACTTAGAATTGAATCACAACAATTATAGCTTTATTTTATTCTTCATCCTTTACTGTAGTTTCGATGGAGGGATTCCTTTATTAACACAACGAAACCAACTCCATTTTTTAGAACAGCTTCCATTGAGTCTCTGCACCTATCCGATTCTTTTTTATTATCGCTTTCTGAATCCTTGTTTGTTTTCAGAAAACCGGATTTGGCTCAGGATTGCCCATTTTTTTTAATTCCAGGGTTTCTCTGAATTTGAAAGTTATCACTTGGTAGGTTTCCATACCAAGGCTCAATCCAATTAAGTCCGTAGCGTCTACCAATTTCGCCATATCCCCCCTTTGTGATTCGGATCTGATTAGAATACCGTACGATACCGTTTTCCCTTTTCTTTCATTTATATTATGCTGGAACTTTTGAATGCATTAGATAGCTCGATAGCGGTTCGCATATTGAGAACAAACCCCTTCCTTCTATTTGGTTTTCTTGTCTATCTTCTTTCATCTCTCTTGGAACCTCCTATTTGGTTCAATAAGAAAAGATTCTATTATATCTGCATCCATAATTCAATATAGATGGATACATACCCCATATATATAGTATATTTAATACCATCTTATCCATTATATTATATATAATTCTAGTATTTTATATAAGATAGTATTATTACACCTATATTCTATTTAACCATATATTTTCCTATTTATTTATATCATTTTTAGCGTGTAATTTTGAATACTTGAACGGTCGATTCTTTTGTTTTCGTATTAGTTTTTATCTTTATTATTATGTCTTATGTATTAATATTCTATTACATTCTATTATTCTATATATAGAATAATATAGAATATAGAATAATATAGAATAATAGAAATATAGAATTCTATTAAGATAAGAAGATTTTCATTTAATTAGTTTTCATTTAATTAGTAGGTTATAGTAATTTAATTACTAAATTAAATTTATCAGATTCGATTTAAAATTCTAACTAAATATATATAAATATAAAATAGAAAATTCAAAAAATATTATTTCTAAAAAATTATTACTAAACAATATAGAACTAACAAAATAGAATTCGATTAGGAAAATCAAATAGTAAACAAAAAATTTCAAATCTCATTTGAATTAAAAAAAACTTACTAGCTAATTAAAATATGATAAATCGATCAAAATTATATATTGCTATATTAATATATAGATAATATAACGATTAATTAGATTAATTGTTATATTAGAAGATTTAAGAACGAAGAGGTAATAGATAAAATCCCAGTAGTTTACTAAAATCCTATGGGTGTACAATTTATATTATGCGAGCCCGCTTAGCTCAGAGGTTAGAGCATCGCATTTGTAATGCGATGGTCATCGGTTCGACTCCGATAGCTGGCTTTTCTACATATGTTTGATTTTTCTTTTTTACATTTTTCTTTTTTCGATAATTGGTAATGTAAAATCAAAGAAATTGAAAAGTTTTCTTCCCCTTTTCCAAAAAGGCACTAATCTATTAGCTCATAAGGACTTCCAATTAGAAAAAAAATGGAGGAGTTCGATCTATGTAGACCAAATTAATCAAGAAAAGAACCCTTATTTTTTTTTCTATTTTCTTATTTAATACATTTTCTATTAATCTATTTGTTTTCTATTAATATATTTTGCTATTTGTTTTCTATTAATATATTTTGGAAAGAAATTTTTTATTATATAAAATATTATATATTATATATATAATTATATATAATATTAAGTTTAAGGTTAAGGCTGTGATATTGATACAATTCATCCAATTATTCTTTCGAATGATTCTTTAATTATTCTTTGTAGTACAATACTTCAATTTGTAGTACAATACTTCAATAAATTTCGATTCATTTTATTCTATTTAGATTTTCTTTTTTATTTTTCTACTATATTATCAATTATCATTTAGTTTAGTTTAATTTTAAATTGAGTTTTAGGTTTATGAAATTTCCTAAGGAGTCTTTATGTCGCGTTACAGAGGTCCTCGTTTCAAAAAAATACGTCGTCTGGGGGCTTTACCGGGACTAACTAGTAAAAAGCCTCGAGCTGGAAGCGATCTTCGAAACCAATTACGTCCCAATAAAAAATCTCAATATCGTATTCGTTTAGAAGAAAAACAAAAATTGCGCTTTCATTATGGTCTTACAGAAGAACAATTACTTAAATATGTCCGTATCGCCGGAAAAGCAAAAGGGTCAACAGGTCAGGTTTTACTACAATTACTTGAAATGCGGTTGGATAACATCCTTTTTCGATTAGGTATGGCTTCGACTATTCCTCAAGCCCGCCAATTGGTTAATCATAGACATATTTTCGTTAATGGTCGTATGGTAGATATACCAAGTTATCGCTGCAAACCCCGAGATATTATTACAGTAAGAGATGAACAAAAAAAATCTAAGTCTATGGTTCAAAATTATCTTGATTCATCCGCCCGTGAGGAATTGCCAAAACATTTGACTCTTGACCCATTCCAATCTAAAGGATCGGTCAATCAAATAATAGATAGTAAATGGGTCGGTTTGAAAATAAATGAATTGTTAGTTGTAGAATATTATTCTCGTCAGACTTAAACCTAACTAAACGAACTAGGGGGATTTTTATTCCTTGTCCATTCTTTCCAGTATTTTCTAGTATTTTCCATACCACAGAAATTTGGATTAGGACTCGAGAATCCATATCAAAGAAAGGCCTAACTGTTGGTGTTGAAATAATAGCGTCCATTGTTATTTGATTTGATATATTTCGGTCAATAACATTGGTGAATTGAGTGAAGGATACGGAAAGAGAGGGATTCGAACCCTCGGTAAACAAAAGCCTACATAGCAGTTCCAATGCTACGCCTTGAACCACTCGGCCATCTCTCCTACATAATGATTATGGTTTAGAAACCGAGTGAATAGTGATTCATTCATATTAGATTTTTAAATAGGTGCGTACACTCTATTTTAACTATAAAAAGAGAAGAACTTTGCCAAACCTTTATTTGAGGTTGAGGGATAAAGAATTTTTTTTGTGAAAAACTGTTCAAAACAATAAATAAGGGTATCTATTCATGTTTACGAAGACAGCATTCCCGACTTTATTTTCGAATATTTCTATCGGATTAAATCAATGAATTGGAAATGACTTCATTGATTGATCTATTTTTTTAGACTATGTTTAATGGCTACCTTTAGATCATGATTCCATTTAGTTTAAACTCTTATTCTATTTTCATAAAAATTCGAAAATTCCTTTCTAATTTTAGATCTTTCAACAAGAACCCTTTAACCCCATAGATTTATTCCAAATTCATGAAAGGCCCCAGAAATTTTTCGATTTCATTGTCTACCGTATACCCCTTATACACAACATAAAACGGGCGGTTATTCTATCCAATTTCATTTGGATAAAATCTTCCAATATTTCTTAGTTTTTATTGATTCCTGTCAAAAAAGAAACAATTTGAGTATGAGTAGACGTTTCATTTTAATGAGTCTGTTTTTATGTTATTTCGTACTGTAAAATCAAATTCCTTTGTTTGTGGGATTTTTTATTTTCTCATGAAAAGTAATTAAAAGAAATTATAGATAGAATGACTTTCTGCCTATGTCTAGATCTCGAATAAATGGAAATTTTATTGATAAGACCTTTTCAATTGTAGCCAATATCTTATTACGAATAATTCCGACAACTTCGGGCGAGAAAGAGGCATTCGCCTATTATCGAGATGGTGCGATTTGATTATTATTATTTTTTTTATTATTATTTTATAATTGAATTTAGTTATTTATTTTCTTTCTATCTTTTATTTTTTACCGCTCTTAGTAGAAAGACAGATTAATATTCTATTATTGGGGATAGAAAGAAAAAAATTAGTGAAATAAATCTACGCTTGTTGAAGGTGACGTTTGTAAATAAAACAAGCCCTTCTGTCGTGTATCCCCGATTAATGCAGCCTCAAATGCTTCAATTTTCGATTCTAGAGTATTGAGCGAAAGGTTACACCTATGGGTTAAGTCAAACCTACTCCACTAATACCAATAGGGGGCATAGAGGAAGAGGCACTACTGCTCGGAATCAACAACACGAAAACTTTGTTATAAATTCGCCCTTTTCCTTATTAGGATCGGGGCTAACAAGAATGGTTGGGACAACAAACATCCATCTCGTTCGTGTTTTGGATACCCGTATAACCATCGAAGACTGTTGATGTGACGAATTCCTGAAAATTAAGAGGCGTTTAAGACAAAGAAATTGCTGGAGTCACCCCCCTTTTTTTTATCTAGTACCAACATACTTGATGTTAAGGAAAGATATTTTATAAGAAGGTTGGCTAGAGATTTTTTGTAAAAACACCAGCCCCACTCGGTTTATAATGAGAATATTTCCATTTTTTTTTTGATTCCATGTACTATTCTCATTATGTACATAAAGGAGGAGCCGTATGAGATGAAAATCTCATGTACGGTTCTGAAACGGAGATTCGTTGAATCGAATGACGACCGTAACGGATGTCCGCTCAATCCGAAGGAAATTATGCAGAAGCTTTACAAAATTATTATGAAGCTATGCGATTAGAAATTGATCCCTATGATCGAAGTTATATACTCTATAACATAGGCCTTATCCACACAAGAAACGGAGAACATACAAAAGCTTTGGAATATTATTTTCGTGCACTAGAGCGGAACCCGTTCTTACCACAAGCTTTGAATAATATGGCCGTGATCTGTCATTACGTGCGACTATCTCCACTATAGAAATAAAAAGGGAAAAGAAAACAAGAGCAAATCTGTTAATAAATACTATAAAAATAGGCTTTCTACATATGTATCGTTTAAAACAATGATTTTTATCAGCTGTAGCAAAGAAATAAACTTCATAGAATTTGAAAAATGAATTTGAAGAAATAGG